TTTGAATTTGATAAATGCATTGCTTGTGAAGTATGTGTTCGTGTATGTCCTATAGATCTGCCCGTTGTTGATTGGAAATTGGAAACTGATATTAGAAAGAAAAGATTACTTAATTACAGTATTGATTTCGGAATATGTATTTTTTGTGGTAATTGCGTTGAGTATTGTCCAACAAATTGTTTATCAATGACTGAAGAATATGAACTTTCTACTTATGATCGTCACGAATTGAATTATAATCAAATTGCTTTGGGTCGGTTACCAATGTCAATAATTGACGATTACACCATTCGAACAATTTTAAATTTGCCTGAAATAAAAACTTAAGAACTCATTTTGATCTAAAAGAATGAAGGTTTTTGTTTGGTGAATAACTACAATTATATTCATAATTATATTGATTAGGATTAGGCGGCGAGTAATTTATATTAATATGAAAAATATATTTCTTTTCTATAGTCTATATTGATGATTTGAAAATTGATGATTTGAAAATATATAGATTCAAATTACTCCTTCGAGAGATTTGGCCAATAACTACATCTACATCAATCCATATCCATGAAAATGGAATTTTCAAATTGAATAATTAAGAACTATTATAAAATAGAAAAAAAGTTATAAAATAGAAAAAAAGTGGAGTTACTTCTTTTTTCCTGACCGGGTCAATAAAGTTATGCAAGATTTTGATTTATTTATCTCTTATATATAATGGATTTACCTGGACTAATACATGATTTTCTTTTAGCCTTTCTGGGATTAGGTCTTATATTAGGGGGTCTGGGAGTAGTATTACTTGCCAATCCCATTTATTCTGCCTTTTCATTGGGATTTGTTTTTGTTTGTATATCGTTATTCTATATTCTATCGAATTCCCATTTTGTAGCTGCTGCGCAGCTCCTTATTTACGTAGGAGCCATAAATGTTTTAATCATTTTTGCTGTGATGTTCATAAATGGTTCAGAATATTCCAAAGATTTCCGTCTTTGGACCGTGGGAGATGGAGTAACTTCCGTGGTCTGTACAAGTCTTTTTGTTTCACTAATGACTACTATTCCAGATACGTCATGGTACGGGATTATTTGGACTACAAAAGCAAACCAGATTGTAGAGCAAGATCTGATAAGTAATAGTCAACAAATTGGGATTCATTTATCAACAGATTTTTTTCTTCCGTTTGAATTTATTTCAATAATTCTTTTAGTTGCGTTAATCGGCGCAATTGCTGTAGCTCGTCAATAATAACTCTTTATAACTGGAAAAACCTTGTTATGAGCTATCACATGTCTTTCCTTTTTTCTATTTGACTTTGTATATAAATTTCTATTTGACTTTGTATATAAAATAGAAATTATTTATTAGTTCAATCTATTCCCAATATATTACTTTGTTGCATTACTCGTTATATTCTAGTCAATCCAATTGGTTAAATTGTTGTTCATATTGAAATGAATCGAGATTTATAAGGAGTTGGTTAATGATGCTCGAACAGGTACTTTTTTTGAGTGCTTATTTATTTTCTGTTGGTCTATATGGATTGATTACAAGTCGAAATATGGTTAGGGCTCTTATGTGTCTTGAACTTATATTAAATGCGGTTAATCTCAATTTTGTAACATTTTCTGATTTTTTTGATAGTCGTCAACTAAAAGGATCCATTTTTTCTATTTTTGTTATAGCTATTGCAGCTGCTGAAGCCGCTATTGGACTCGCTATTGTTTCATCAATTTATCGTAACAGAAAATCAACTCGTATAAATCAATCAAATTTATTGAATAAGTAATATTATAATATAAATTATAACATTCTAATTTTCATAAATTAATTTCAATTAGTAAATTAATTTCAATTAGCATGTCTGCCATGTAAGATATGATCATGTTATCACAAAGATAAGAAATCAAAGTATTTTGGCACTGTCAATCCAGAAATAGAGAAAAAAACGGGGAACTCATCGATTCATCTAGTACTAGTATTTAAATATATAATTCATTTATCAATTTACTAGATTGAAACTTTATCGCGTTCAAAAATAGATAGATCCAATGTCGCATTCAGTAAAGATTTATGATACATGTATCGGGTGTACTCAATGTGTTCGAGCCTGTCCTACGGATGTTTTAGAAATGATTCCTTGGGACGGATGTAAAGCCAAACAAATAGCTTCTGCTCCAAGAACAGAGGATTGTGTCGGTTGTAAGAGATGTGAATCCGCCTGCCCAACAGATTTCTTGAGTGTTCGAGTTTATTTATGGTATGAAACAACCCGCAGCATGGGTATAGCTTATTAATACGTTACAGAAACCCCTACTTGAGTCCATTTTTTTACCGCAAAAACCTGTGCTCAAAAATAGATTATTTTTGAGCACAGGTTTTTCTGGTCCAAGTGTATCTTGTCTTTACCACGAACAAATTTCCTTGGTTAACAATAATTGTAGTTTTACCAATATTTGCAGGTTCCTTAATTTTCTTTCTTCCCCATAAAGGAAATAGGGTAATA